TTTGCCGATTCTTTTTTTTTTTTTTTCTTAAGACACGATAATCAAATCTAGATTTTGGGATTTTTAGAGCAAAACCTCAATCTTCGGTTGAGTTCGGATTGGAATTTTGATTCAAGTAAAGAAAGAGTAAACCTATTTCTTTCTCGCTCTAAGACTCGTAGGTCTAGCGGTCGACTCGCCCATTTTCATTTCATGACATTCCGTATTTTTATTTTAAAAAGTTTATCATTAAGCTGTTTCTATTTCTTATTTTTTTTTTTGATTATGCTGTATCTTTTTAAATTGGCCGGAAAGGCCTTTATCTCGGCTGGAAAGGCCTTTCTCGCTGTTACTAACGCGATTCCGTTTTGTTCTTGAATCGATTTTTCAAATACTTCTCTTTATTGATAATTTTTTTATCTTTCGGATGAAATTTATTCTTAAGGCGTTTCTTTCGATTATTAAATTTTTTGTTAATTCGTTTCGCTTTCTTCTTAAATAGTTTCCCATTATTAAGAAAGGGTAACGAAGATAAAATACGAGCTTGTTTTATAGCAAGAGTAATTAATCGTTGTTGTTTCAAGGTCAATCTTTTCACCCGTCGAGCTAATATTTTTCCTTGGTCACTAATAAATCGACTAATTAAACTCATGTTTCTATACTCAATTTGATCCCCCGGTTGGATTGGGGGTAAACGCCTACGAAAAGGTCGCTTGGATTTTAGAAAGGGCCGCTTGTATTTCCGAAAGGGTCGCTTGGATTTCCGAAAGGGTTGCTTGGATTTCAGAAAGGGTCGCTTGGATTTATCCATGGTTTGTTTAGTTTATTCCTTATCCCCAAAATCCTATTTCAGTCGAATCTAAAATAAAATGAATTTTAGAATAGAATAAAGAAATAGGATTTGGTTTATTTATTTATATTTATATATGTTATATATATAATATCATTTTCCCTTTCCTTGAAGGGGTGACACGCAAGTGCTTGGTTCGATCTATTTCTTTATCTCCCCATGAATCGTATGTTTGTAACAATAGGGACAGAATTTTCTCAATTCCAATCGATTGGGCGTATTGTGCTGGTTCTTTTGAGTCATATATCTGGAAATGCCCGTTGATACCTTATTAACATTAACACCATTTCGGACACAACTGGTACATTCCAAAATAACCGTTATTCGGACATCTTTACTCTTAGCCATGAACCTCCCTTGGATTTTTGATTGACTCAACGCTTCTATTTTCGATCCGAAACGAAGAAGAAGAAAGGAAAAAAATAGAAGTGACTAACTTGAAATTCAATTATGAAAAATTTCGCTGCAATCAATATAGTAAATAATATACAACTATTGAAAAACTATATTTCAAATCACAGTACAATATTTCATTTTAGTATCTAGTATTTCACTAGTACAAGATTTCATTTTAGTATCTTCTATAATACTCTTGCCCTAGACCCACTTTATTTTTTATTCTACCTCCATTCCTCTATTATTAATTAATTTAATTCGAACTTGAATCCGAGTCTCGCAGTTGGCGAATCCACTTTTATTCTTTCTCTTTTTTCCCTTATTCTAAACAAATAAAAAAAGGAAAAAAGAGAAAAGAGGGATTAATCACAGATATTTAATTCTAGCTCGAATCTTCGTTATTCCTTCCCATGTCAATAACTAGAATGAAAAAAAGGGGAATGTCAACGCATCCGGGAAAAAACGATTAATCTCTATCAATAGACCTGCTAAAGACCCGAACCATAAAGTACTTAGTACCGGTGCCGCGGAGAGATATGTTTTTAGATCTCGCATTGAACAACCTCCTTCTTTTATAGGAATACATATTTGATTGGAATACATAATAGTAATACATATATGATCAGATGCATATGAAGTTAAGGACCACTTATAGTTGTACACGGAATTCCTAATTCAAATCGAAAGGTACAATGGTCCGGTGAATAAGATTTTCTTTTTCTTAAAACCGAAAAAAATGCGTCCCCGAGCATTCCCGAAAAAGACCCCTTTATTTTTACGACGAATTCCGTTCCGTATTTCATACGTATATAAGTCTTTTATTATATAATTATTATATTTATATAATCAATATTCTCTTTTTTTATATATTACTTTTATCTTTATTTTATATATTACTTTTATCTTTTTATATATTACTTTTATATATTCCATTTTTAATTAAATGAGACCAAAAAGACGAAATGGCCCGAGAAATTGTATATAGCAATTGGGGAAATAACGATGTGGAAAACAAGACAGGAATTCTCTACAATGACATTGTAGACCAATTGAAGGGATGTGGCGCAGCTTGGTAGCGCGTTTGTTTTGGGTACAAAATGTCACAGGTTCAAATCCTGTCATCCCTACCTATTACTGCTCCTTTGAGCAGTAAAGAGGGATTAATTGAGATCGATTCAAGTTGGGCATCTCTAATCTTTTCTTTCATGTTTATCATACTATATAGTATATGCATACTAGATCTATTGGGGTTACAAAAAGAATCCTTTCGTTACA